CTAGTTAGTGCCTTATTTCTTGAATAAAAAATGGATTTACCTAGAAAGTCTAGAAAAATGAATGCAATGAATTGTTTTAAAAACGACCCTAATTCCTTTTCTTTTCTCGGTATTGGCCTTTTTTTTAGTTTTAGTATAGTATTCTAATCTAATTTAATAGAATATTTTATCGATATATTGAATATATCCAACGAATCGAAATCGAATGAATGGCGATTAGAATGAATAATTCATGACTAACGAATCAAACAATTTGATTAAATCATCATCAAAAATAGAAAGAGACCTTCGGTCTAATCATAGCATTCCATTATCATTATATTGACAATTTCAAAAAACTGATCATACTATGATCATAGTAGAATGGCGGTCGGGTAAGTATGCCCCCATCGTCTAGTGGTTCAGGACATCTCTCTTTCAAGGAGGCAGCGGGGATTCGACTTCCCCTGGGGGTAGAGTACTACGAAAGGAAGTTGATCATGGATTACCAATAAAATAAGCCTAAAATTTATTCTTCCTGGGTCGATGCCCGAGTGGTTAATGGGGACGGACTGTAAATTCGTTGGCAATATGTCTACGCTGGTTCAAATCCAGCTCGGCCCAATAATTTGCCAATCTACCATAAGATTGTAGAAACCCTTGTCCTTTACAGAGAAATCAAAAAGAATCAAATTTTCTGCTATATCCCCTCTTTCCCTGGGATTGTAGTTCAATTGGTCAGAGCACCGCCCTGTCAAGGCGGAAGCTGCGGGTTCGAGCCCCGTCAGTCCCGACGGATCTAATAAATCCATTAATTCAACTCCTTCTTTTTGCGAAAGGTCGGACAGGGGGCAGGATTTCATTCCCAAAGGATGCCTTTTTTCTTTCTTACTTCTCATCAAACAAATAGATGCAATTTTTCATTACATCAACTAGTAATGCTTGATAGGAGAAAGGTATATGTGGATTAGTACAAATGTTAGTAGCATTATATTATATATATGGATGGATAAAAGACCCTCCTATGGTATACTATTTAATTCTCGAGGATAAAGTGATTTGTCAGATATTGTTATTAATGATATTAATCTGATTCAATATCATCGAGAGGTAATTCACCCATTGAAATTACAGGCGAAAGATTTAACATCTCTAGGGGATTAAATCCCGAGTTATTGTGAAGTAAAAAAAGGATGAGATTATGGAAGTAAATATTCTTGCATTTATTGCTACTGCATTGTTCGTTCTAGTTCCTACTGCATTTCTACTTATCATTTATGTAAAAACGGTTAGTGAAAATAAAAATAAAATAAGTGAATAAATAAAATGAAAAGGATTCTCATTTCCTAGTTTAAATGAAATGGGCGAAGTAGACTCGGCAGTATTCTCTATGATCCGATAGTATGGTAGAAAGAAAGATTCATATATCTCTTTCTACCATACTCTATATTAGTCTTATTGTAGTGTATAACGCTGTACAGTATAGTATATAAAGTGAAACTCTCTAACAAAAAAAAGCTTAATATATAAATTTTTTCATATATGTAGATATCAAATTTATATATGGGATGTACATAGCACCCAATTATATTTATTTGCTACATCTATTTATTCCAATCAATTTGAAATAATCATAAGATAACTCTTCTTTTTTTGGTTCTAATTTTTAGATTTTTGATTTTGTCCTCTATTCATTTTCGTATCACTCGAAACTAATGAATGAAAGGTTCTTAATAAAATTAAAATCAAAGTTGTTTTTAGTTTAGTTTAGCTTTAGCATTCGGAAGAAGTAATTGATTGAGCCATTGACAGCAGTTCTATAGAAACTTCTTCGAATTTCGAAAAAAAAATAGTATACCAATTTTTAACGCTTGAACAAAGCATAAATCCAATTTCTAAAATAAGAAAACAAGTAGTAAATGCACAATATGCAACTCTCCCAAAGCAAGATCTTCTTATACATAGTATCTCGTTAGCCAATTACTATTTTTTCTCATAGAAAGTATGTATACCCTTAACAGAATGACTTCTTCTTTGAAGAGTAAGGGGAAAGAAAAAAGGGGGGTTCCGCTCACTGTCCGTCTACGCCTATTCGTTGAAATATCAAATTTAGTAAGAATTTGGTTAGAAAACTTTCCTATCACCCCTATCCTCCTTCCTTTCGAAATATAAACATAAGAATCATTGAAATATCTCTTTGATTGAAAGAGTATTATTCATATAATACATTAATTTCACTCGAATCTAGTCTAGTAAATGACAGGAAAAATTTTATATTTTAAAGCATTAAATTATATTAATAAAGGCCTTGCAGCACGATCTAGAAAACAATTTGAGTCTTCAACTCCGTTAGTAGTACCTTAGAGTCCACTTCTTCCCCATACTACGAGTGAAAGAGAAAATGTAAAGACTACCATTAAAGCAGCCCAAGCGAGACTTACTATATCCATGTGAATTATGTCCCCTATTTCTATGAATATGAAGGAATTAGTCCATTTTTGTTATTGCTCACTAATAATAG